TTCTAGGCAACATATATAAATAAGATAATAAATATCTGTGTAACAATTTCTGCTCTGGGGTTTCCATATACTCATAATTGTTGTTATAATTGAAATTGAGAAGGATACTGGTGTATCAATTTGTATTTTCTTATGTCATTAGGAAAAGAAAATCCAATTTTGAGATTCAAATCGTTCATGAATTCGCGGTTAGCAGTCAATAGTTAATGGTTCAAATTTGTCATAAATTTTGACTTTTGCGAATGAAAATAGACATTTGATTTTTCAATAGAAAGTGAGAGAGGTTGGCTATTTTGAGATACTAGAACAACTAATCCAATCAAAAGAGGGGGATTTCTTTTAAGAAAGACAAGGATGAGGATTAAGAAAAATGGAACGCAAGACGCAAGTACAATAAAAAGCAGTTCAGTAATATGGGAAAATCTTCATCTATTTTGGATCATTTTGGCGGCATGGCCGAGTGGTAAGGCGGGGGACTGCAAATCCTTTTTCCCCAGTTCAAATCCGGGTGTCGCCTGATCAACAAAAGACTCGAAATATCTTCTTCTGTTCTGCTGATATAACTAGCCGAATTTTTTCCCATCAGAAGACGAGGAAGGGTCCTGTTGATACTTGTTTCATTCGAAGCATCCCGATGGGCGTTTTCACAAAGATTGTAAAACCTTGCATCTAGGGTTCAAGGAAATATTCTAAGGGTAGAGGGGTTATCAAGACTTCACGATTCCCTTCTACTACTAATCACTAATCTTTGTACTACTAATGTAGTGTCTAATGACTGGACCTTGAATTAGATTGGAGAGCCTGATCGGAAATCCAATTTCATTACAATAGTTGTGGAAAGCACGTAAGATATTTTCTATACGTTGGATTGGATGGATAATTCACTTTTAATTCTAATTTGAAATTATAGTAAAGGGCAAAAGGATAAATTATTTCTTTTCGGCAACCCCTAATTAAGAATATATTGTCTCCCCATTCTTTCACAGAGATAATCGGGAAAGGGTACGGGTTGGGGAAATGGGAATTTAGATAGTGATTTCTCTTTTTATGCTTTTTACTTATGAAGATCAAAAAGAAAATAGGCCTTAGTATTCCTCCTTGTTCCATTAGTAACATTGCCTCGAGATGTTACGACGTATTTTGCTTATGTTTCATCTTTCCTGATTCGAAATCATATACGAATTAAAAAAAAAAAAAAAAGAAAATCTGTGGATTTTTTGGATTGGTTTATCAATGGTGTTCGATCAGAATCCCTTTTTGACTCTGCGCCATTGATTCCACTATACTATTATTAGTGAGGAATATTGGAACAATTCCTTCATAGTTATAGAGATAGGGGGCATAATTCACATGGATATAGTAAGTCTCGCTTGGGCTGCTTTAATGGTAGTCTTTACATTTTCCCTTTCACTCGTAGTGTGGGGAAGAAGTGGACTCTAGGGGTATTACTAATTGAGTTGAGGAATCAAACTGTATCAATTATTTTCTAGATTGTTCTGCAACCCGTTTTGAACTAATTAAAATGAAAAAAAAAAGATCTTCATTTCGAATCCAATAGAATTCGAATGAAATAATATATTATATGAATCGTACTCTTTCAATCAAAGAGATATTTCACCGATTGCCATCTTTGTATTTCGAAAGGAGTCCGGATGATAGGAAATTTATTCCAACCAAATTATTCCGAAATTTTCTATTTCAATCAACGGGCTCTTACCGGGCTTATAGATGGATACTGAGGAAGACCGGACCCCTTATATTTTCTTATTTGTTTATTTTATTTGTTTCGTTCAAAGAAGAAGTCGTTTTGTTTTTGTTAAGTGTATACGCACTTTCTATGAGAAATCGAATACACATAGTGGTTATCTAACAAGATACTGAGGATGTTCCCTCAGGCAAGTCACATATTGCACATTTACCGTCTGTTTTCTAATTTTAGAAATTAGATTTTTAGTTTATCGACTCGCATTTCATATCATGTTTTGGGCGGTAACGTTAAAAATCGGTGAGGTTTATTCTTCCTTTTAGAAATCCGAGAAGTGCCAGGGAAACTCCTGTTGATAATTCAATCAATTACTTCTTCGGAACGCTTGCTAATGATTTTATTAATATTAATATACGCTCCTATCGTTTTTCCTTCATTGATTTGATTCTTTTCTTTCGATAGAGCCGGAGTTCAGATTGAAAATCATAATAAATCTAGTAATTAGAACCATAAGCATAAGACATAAGAGTAAAACGATTATTTCAGATTGATCGAAACAAATATACATATATATGAAAATAATATTGTAGAGTAATCTACATTAAATTAAGCTTCTATCTATTAGTATTAAAGTTGTACAACTTTAATACTAATAGATAGATTGTATGGTAGAAAGATTCACCTATTTCTTTCTACCATACAATCTATCTATTAGAATATTTAATATACTGCCGATTCTAGTCCGCTTCTTTGATTTAAGACGCGAATTTTGGAATCCTTTTCATTTTATTTCGT